GATACAAATATTCAATTAGTTCGGACTTGTTTAGTATTGAATTGGGACCAAGACAAAAAAAGTTCTTCTAGTCAAGAAGCTCGTGCTTCTTTTGTTGAAATAAGGGCAAATGGTTTGATTCGACATTTACTAAGAATCGACTTGCTGAAATCCACTATTGCATATAGCGGAAAAAGGAATGACCCGTCGGGCTCAGTATTTCTCCCCTATAATGGATCAAATTTAACCAATATAAATCCGTTTTCTTCCAAAACCAGAATTCAACAACCCTTTAATCAAAATAAAAGAACTATTCATACGTTGTTGAATAGAAATAAGGAATTCCAATCGTTGATAATTTTGTCATCATCCAATTGTTTTCGAATGGGCCCATTCAACGATGTAAAATATCACAACCATAATGCAATAAAAGAATCAATTCAAATTACAAAAGATCCTGTAATTCCAATTAAGAATTTGTCTAGGCCTTTAGGAACAGCCTTTCTAATTGAAAATGTTTATTTACTTTACCATTTAACGATTCATAATCAGATCTTGGTAAATAACTACTTGCAACTTGACAATTTAAAACAGACTTTTCAAGTAATTAAATTTAAATATTATTTAATCGATGAAAATGAAAAAATTGATAACCCCCGTCCGTGCAGTAACATTATTTTCAATTTAAATTGGTATTTTCTCCACCCCAATTATTGTCAAGAAAAATCTACAATAATGAATCTTGGACAGTTTATTTGTGAAAATATATATATAGCCAAAAAAGCACCACACCTAAAATTAAAATCGGGTCAAGTTATACTTGTTCAAGTTGACTCCGTAGCAATACGATCAGCTAAGCCTTATTTGGCTACTCCAGGAGCAACTGTCCATGGCCATTATGGGGAAGTCCTGTATGAAGGAGATACTTTAATTACATTTATATATGAAAAATCCAGATCTGGTGATATAACCCAAGGGCTACCAAAAGTAGAACAGGTGTTAGAAGTACGTTCGGTTGATTCAATATCGATAAATCTAGAAAAGAGGGTTGAGGGCTGGAACGGGCGTATAACAAGAATTCTTGGAATGCCGTGGGCATTCTTGATTGGTGCTGAGCTAACTATAGTGCAAAGTCGTATCTCTTTAGTTAATAAGATCCAAAAGGTTTATCGATCCCAAGGAGTGCAGATTCATAATAGGCATATAGAAATTATTGTATGTCAAATAACATCAAAGGTCTTGGTTTCCGAAGAGGGAATGTCTAATGTTTTTTCACCGGGGGAACTAATTGGATTGTTACGGGCGGAACGAATGGGGCGCGCGTTGGAAGAAGCGGTTTGTTACCGAGCCTTCTTATTGGGCATAACAAGAGCGTCTCTCAATACTCAAAGTTTTATATCCGAAGCAAGTTTTCAAGAAACTGCTCGAGTTTTAGCAAAAGCAGCTCTCCGGGGGCGAATCGATTGGTTGAAAGGCCTGAAAGAGAACGTTGTTTTGGGGGGTATGATACCCGTTGGTACAGGGTTGAAAGGGTTGGTACCCTCTTCAAAACAGGACAACAGGGGCTCTTTTGAAATGGAAACAAAAAAAAACAACCTATTCGAGGGGGAAATGAAAGATATTTTGTTTCACCACAGAAAATTATTTGATTCTTTCTTTTCAAAGAATTTTCATGATAGACCAGAACAATCATTTATAGGATTTCATGATTCCTAAAAGTGAAAAGTCGATTCAACTTTTTGACTACCTGTATATGTATTTAGTACAGTCATTTGAATAGTAAGGCAATAGAAAAGAAGAATGGCTTATTCATCTATCTACGGCCAATCTATGGTAGAAGAGAAGGTTCCGTCGGAACAATTCTTTATTTCAGTTCGGGGTTTCGCGTCTCTTTAAAAAAAAAGGGGGGTAGAAATGAGAAGAAGATATTGGAACATCAACTTGGAAGAGATGCTGGAGGCGGGAGTTCATTTTGGCCATGGTACTAGGAAATGAAATCCTAAAATGGCACCTTATATCTCTGCAAAGCGTAAAGGTATTCATATTACAAATCTTACTAAAACTGCTCGTTTTTTATCCGAAGCCTGCGATTTGGTTTTTGATGCAGCAAGTAGGGGAAAATAGTTCTTGATTGTTGGTACAAAAAAGAAAGCAGCTGATTCAGTAGCATGGGCTGCAATAAAAGCCCGGTGTCATTGTGTTAATAAAAAATGGCTCGGTGGGATGTTAACAAATTGGTCCACTACAGAAACGAGACTTTATAAGTTCAGGGACTTGAGAATGGAACAAAAAACGGGAAGACTCGATCGTCTTCCAAAAAGAGATGCGGCTGTGGTGAAAAGACAATTATCTCGCCTACAAACATATCTGGGCGGGATTAAATATATGACGGGGTTACCTGATATTGTGATCATCATTGATCAGCATAAAGAATATACGGCCCTGCGGGAGTGTATCACTTTGGGAATTCCAACAATTTGTTTAATCGATACAAATTGTGATCCCGATCTTGCGGATATTTCGATTCCGGCGAACGATGACGCTGTATCTTCAATCCGTTTAATTCTTAATAAATTAGTATTCGCAATTAGTGAGGGCCATTCTAGCTATATAAGAAATCCTTGATTAATGAAAATAACTTTTCCTTCGAAAATCCGATAGATTTATGGAATCGGTTATTTTTTATGAATTTAAAAAAATAGATAAAAATAACTGGGGACATTATGTGATTAGTTAGTATTCAAAATAGAAGTTGGTATTAAAAATATCTGATTCAAGTAGACAAAGAGATGGTTGAATCAAAATAATTTTTTTAAAAGTTCGATTTTTTTCAGAGGGCAGTATGAGTGTACTATCATGTTCCATCAACACACTAAAAGGGTTCTATGATATGTCCGGCGTGGAAGTAGGCCAGCATTTCTATTGGCAAATAGGGGGTTTCCAGGTACATGGCCAAGTACTTATTACTTCTTGGGTTGTAATTGCCATCTTATTAGGTTCAGTTACTATAGCTGTTCGGAACCCACAAACCATTCCGGCTGGGGGTCAGAATTTCTTCGAATATGTTCTTGAATTCATTCGGGATGTGAGTAAAACTCAAATTGGAGAAGAATATGGCCCCTGGGTTCCTTTTGTTGGAACTATGTTTTTATTTATTTTTGTTTCGAATTGGTCAGGAGCCCTTTTACCCTGGAAAATAATAGAATTACCTCATGGAGAGTTAGCCGCGCCTACGAATGATATAAATACTACTGTTGCTTTGGCTTTACTCACGTCAGTGGCGTATTTCTATGCAGGTCTTACCAAAAAAGGATTAAATTATTTTGGGAAATATATTCAACCAACCCCGATCCTTTTACCCATTAACATCTTAGAAGATTTCACAAAGCCGTTATCTCTTAGTTTTCGACTTTTCGGGAATATCTTAGCGGATGAATTAGTAGTTGTTGTTCTTGTTTCTTTAGTACCTTCAGTGGTTCCTATCCCTGTTATGTTCCTTGGATTATTTACGAGTGGTATTCAAGCTCTTATTTTTGCAACTTTAGCCGCAGCTTATATAGGCGAATCTATGGAGGGTCATCATTGAAATAGTCTTTTTTGCTTAGTGCAAAGCAACGCATATGTGGCTCAAGATGATTTACTTAAAGAATAGAAATATACAAGACTCTATATACACTAGAAAGAAAGAGGAATAAAAAAATCAAAAATTTCATGAACTTAGATCAATAAAATAATATTTTAATATTTTTCTATGCAATAATTCGCGCTAATCCATTTTACCCATTTCTATTCCGTTGGCATAATGATAAACAAAACGGAAGGGAAAAAGAATTAAAAAAAAAACGAGATTCCTAAAAAAATGGATTGATTCTCAAATCCGATTGAATCTAATGGTTTACGTTATGGAAGAAAGACATGTATATGTTATATTAGGTATTGCTAGTTATATATGAACTAAAGAAATATTTCATTTGACCTACCACTGCGTGGGGACTTCCAATAGAAGTCCTTTCGTATCGTTGTGGCTGTAAATTGGTTGAAAAAAAGAAATGAAATAAAGCAAAAACGTAAGAATTGAAATAACAGTTCGGAACCAAGAAATGGAACAACGAAAGGTCTATCGATTCATAAAAACCTTGTGAATAGAAAGGAAAAAAGAGATATCGAAGTAGTTCTGATGATTCAATAATATTCTTACTTAAATTCCTTAAATTCGAAGTTCTTAGTTACTTCGACTGGGTGAATCCTATCGATGAAATAATTAAGTCCTAATTAAATTCATTGGTTGATTGTATCATTAACTATTTCTTTTTGTTGGTACGAGGAATTTATCATGAATCCACTGGTTTCTGCTGCTTCCGTTATTGCTGCTGGATTGGCTGTAGGACTTGCTTCTATTGGACCTGGAGTTGGTCAAGGGACTGCTGCGGGTCAAGCCGTAGAGGGTATCGCAAGACAGCCCGAGGCTGAGGGAAAAATACGAGGTACTCTATTACTTAGTTTAGCTTTTATGGAAGCTTTAACGATTTATGGATTGGTTGTAGCACTAGCACTTTTATTTGCGAATCCTTTTGTTTAATCTTATCGGTATTGGTTGAGAAAATAACTTATGGGAAGGGCTGATTTGCAGATGAGGAGTTTAGTATACCTACTCACTTTCATTCTTCCCGTTCGTAGTCCAAGGGAAATTTTTTTTATGAGGTGTTGCAACAATCGAGTGGCAGTTCATACTTTATAACTCCAAAAGTTTTTGACTCAAATTTCAAAAAAGAATTGAAAAGGGTGGGCAAAGCGATAGAAAAAGAACTCTTGTCAATTTTTTAGTCTATCTATAAGAGGAGATTATATGAAAAATGTAACCGATTCTTTCGTTTCTTTTGGCTACTGGCCGCCTGCCGGGAGTTTCGGATTGAATACCGATATTTTAGCAACAAATCCAATAAATCTAAGTGTAGTGATTGGTATATTGGTCTTTTTTGGAAAGGGAGTGTGTGTGAGTTGTTTATTTCAAAAATAGGCTG